TTTTTTTTTTTATTTATATTGAAAAAATATTAAAAATGGTTTAACTAATAAAAATGTTTATTTTATTTTTTAATTATTATAATTATTATATTAAATTTTTAATATATTAATATATATATATATATATAAAATAAGCATAAATTAATATTAATTATTTATATACAATATAATTTATTAAATTATAAAAATTTAAATAGCAAGTTTAATTTTCATAATCATATTATAAAGAAAAAGAAAAAGAGAATATTGAATGTTTAATAATTTCTATTAAATATTTTATTATATAAAAAAAAAAAAAAAAAAATTCTATGTTAAAAATTTAACTAATAAATAAATTTTTTATGGTTTAAAAAATTTATTTTAAGTTTATATTACATATAAATTTTAGTGTTAATTATTAATTATTTAAATAATATTTAATATTTTAATAGTAATTAATTTTAAAAATTTAAGAAATTAAGATTTAGTAATATTATAATTAATAACTAATTTTGTGCCAGCAGTTGCGGTTATACAAAAGTTAATTTGAATTTTTTTAGTAAATAATTAATAATTAATTAAATATAATTTAAATTTTAAATTATAAAGTGAAATTTTAATTAAAAAAAAATTATTATTAATTTATGATTTAGTAAATTTTATAATAAACTAGGATTAGATACCCTATTATTAAAAATTTAATTTAATAAAATACTTAAATAGTAAGTAATTGTTTATTAAAACTTAAATAATTTGGCGGTATTTTAGTTCATTTAGAGGAATCTGTTTAATAATTGATAATTCACGAATAAATTTACTTAATTTTATATTTTGTATATCGTTGTTAAAAAAATATTTTTTAATAATTTTAATATTTAAAAATTTATATATTAAATTTAAATCAGATCAAGATGCAGATTATGGTTAAGAATAAATGGATTACAATAAAATAATTTAATTGGATTTAAATATGAAATTATTTAATAAAATTGGATTTAAATGTAATTTTATATAAATTTATAAAATGATTATATATATTAAAATATGTACATATTGCCCGTCGCTTTCATTTATAAGTTGGAATAAGTCGTAACAAAGTAGAGGTACTGGAAAGTGTTTCTAGAAAGATTAAATTAGAGCTTGATTAAAGTATTTCATTTACATTGAAAAGATATTAATATTATTAATTAATTTAAGGGGGTAAAATTAATAAAATAAAACTAATAAAAAAATTTTTAATATAAAATATGATAATGGGGGTTAAAGTATTTTTATAGAAAAAAATTTAAAATTTTATAGTTAATTAGTATTGTGTAAGAAATTTGAAATAAATTGAAAATAAATTTTTTTTTAAGTAAATTTAATTTATTGTATCTTGTGTATCAGAGTTTATTAAATTTTTTTTAGGGTTTAAATTTCTCGAATTTAAAAGAGTTAATTAATTAAAAAAATTTATTGTTTCATAAATATTTATAATAATTAATTAGAAATGAAATGTTATTCGTTTTTAAATATATCTAGTTTTTTAAGAAAAAAATTTAATTTTAAATTAAATTTGGGGTTAATTTATTTATTAATTAATTTTTAATTTTTAATTTTATATTTTAAGGGATAAGCTTTAAATTAAATTATTATAATTTTTTATTATTTTATGAGAATTTTATAATTTATATTGTTAATAAATTTTAATTTATTATAAATAATTTCATTAAATTTTAAAATTTAAATAAAATTTATTATTTTATTAAAAAATTAATATAAATTATACATATTAAGTTATAATGATAAAATTAGTATAAATTTTAATTTAATTTAAAATTTTTATTTTTGTTAATTAATTAAAAGGAATTCGACAAAAATTTATATTCACCTGTTTATCAAAAACATGTCTTTTTGGTGATAATTTAAAGTCTAATCTGCCCACTGATAGTATATTAAAGGGCTGCAGTATATTGACTGTACAAAGGTAGCATAATCATTAGTCTCTTAATTGGTGACTTGTATGAAAGATTGGATGAAATATATATTGTCTCTTAATTATAAATTTGAATTTAATTTTTTAATTAAAAAGTTAAAATAGTTTAAAAAGACGAGAAGACCCTGTAGAGTTTTATATTTATTTAAATTTAAGTTTTAAATTAATTTTATTTATTTAATTTTAATTTAATTATTTTATTGGGGTGATAAAAAAATTAAATTAACTTTTTTTAAATTAGTTCATTGATTTATGATTTATTGATCCTTTATTATTGATTAAAAGAAAAAATTACCTTAGGGATAACAGCGTAATTTTTTTTTTTAGTGCTTATAAAAAAAAAAGTTTGCGACCTCGATGTTGGATTAAGATAAAATTTAAATGCAAAAGTTTAAAATTTTGATCTGTTCGATCATTAAAATCTTACATGATCTGAGTTCAAACCGGTTTAAGCCAGGTTGGTTTCTATCTTTTAAAAAATTTAATATTTTAGTACGAAAGGAATTAATATTGTAATTAAATTAATTTTATAGATTTTTATTAATAATTGAATATATTTATTAAATAAAAGCTATTTTGACAGAAAAATGTGATGATTTTAGAAGTCATAAATGTATAATTTATTATATGTGTAGTAATGATATTAATTGATTTATTTATAATTATTATTGGAATTTTTATTTTAGTTTTGGGGGTTTTAATTGGTGTTGCTTTTTTAGTTTTATTGGAACGAAAAGTTTTAGGTTATATTCAAATTCGTAAAGGTCCCAATAAAGTTGGGTTTTTAGGGTTTCTTCAACCCTTTTCAGATGCTATTAAATTATTTACTAAGGAAATTATTTATCCTAATTTTTCTAATTATTATTGTTATTATTTTTCTCCTGTTATTAGATTTATTTTATCTTTAATTATTTGAATATTAATTCCTTATTATTTTAATATAATTAGATTTAATTTAGGTTTATTATTTTTTTTATGTTGTACTAGTATAGGGGTATATTCAATTATAATTGCGGGTTGATCTTCTAATTCTAATTATGCTTTATTAGGGGGTTTACGAGCAGTAGCTCAAACTATTTCTTATGAAGTTAGAATAGCATTAATTTTAATATCTAGAATTATTATAGTTATAGATTTTAATTTATTAATATTTTATTTTTATCAAAAATTTATTTGAATATTGTTTTTTATAATTCCTTTATGTTTAATATGAATTTCTTCTATATTAGCTGAAACTAATCGAACTCCTTTTGATTTTGCTGAAGGAGAAAGAGAGTTAGTTTCAGGATTTAATGTTGAGTATAGAGGAGGTGGATTTGCATTAATTTTTTTAGCAGAATATTCTAGAATTTTATTTATAAGATTATTATTTATTATTATTTATATAGGTGGTTATAATATAAGATTTATTTTTTATTTGAAGTTAATAATGATTTCTTTTTTATTTATTTGAGTTCGAGGTACTTTACCTCGGTATCGTTATGATAAGTTAATATATTTAGCTTGAAAGATTTATTTACCTGTTTCATTAAATTTTTTGTTATTTTTTTTAGGGTTTAAATTTTTTTTTTAGTGGTTATTTTTAGTATGTTAAATTAATAGAATAAAATTCTTTCTTAAGTTTTCAAAACAAATGCTATTTACAAGCTCATTAATTAATTTAAATTTATTGTATATATATATATATATATATATATATATATATGTATAAATATATGTGTGTGTATTGTTTATAGATAATTAAGTTTTATTTAAATAATATTTTATCTCAATATTTTCTTAAAATAGGATTGATAATAAAATAACTAAAGTATAATATAGTTAAAATTTGACCTGTTATAACATAAGGGTCTTCTACAGGTCGAGCTCCAATTCAAGTTAATAAAATAATAATAATAAAAAAAAATCAAAAAATAATTTGATTTAAAGGGTAAAATTGTAATCCTTGTATTTTTTTATTAAAAGTTAAAGGTAAAATAATTAAAATTAAAATTGATATAAGTAATGCAATTACTCCTCCTAATTTATTAGGGATTGATCGTAAAATAGCATAAGCAAATAAAAAATATCATTCAGGTTGAATGTGAATTGGTGTTATTAAAGGATTAGCAGGAATAAAATTATCAGGATCTCCTAATAAATATGGATTAATTAATGTTAATATTGTTAATATAAAAATTAAAATAATAAATCCGATTAAATCTTTATAAGTAAAAAAAGGATGAAAAGGAATTTTATCTAAATTTCTATTTAATCCTAGTGGGTTATTAGATCCAGTTTGATGTAAAAATAATAAATGAATTATAGTTAATATTAAAATTATAAAAGGTAATAAAAAGTGAAATGTATAAAATCGTGTTAAAGTTGCATTATCAATTGCAAATCCACCTCAAATTCAATTTACTAATATATTCCCTAAATAAGGAATTGCTGATAATAAATTAGTAATAACTGTTGCCCCTCAAAATGATATTTGACCTCAAGGTAAAACATATCCTATAAATGCAGTTGCTATTAATACACCTAAAATAATTACTCCTACAAATCATGTAATTTTTAAATTATATGATTCATAATAAATTCCTCGTCCAATATGAATATAAATACAAATAAAAAAAAATGATGCTCCATTAGCGTGAAGAGTTCGAATCAATCAACCATAATTTACATTTCGACAAATATAATTAATTCTGTAAAAAGCTATGTCAATATTTGCTGTATAGTATATTGTTAAAAATAATCCTGTTATAATTTGAATAATTAAACATAATGCTAGTAAAGATCCAAAATTTCATCAACTTGAAATATTAGATGGGGTAGGTAAATCAATTAATGAGTTATTAATTATTTTAATTAATGGATGATATTTTCGTAATGGTTTAAATTTATTTAACATTAGTTTATTTGGAATGTTCGTAATGGTCCATAGAAAATATTAGTAATTTTTACAATTGCAATTAATGTGATAAATAGGTGAATAATTAAAATTATTGTTAATATTGATGAATAATTGTTATATAATTTATTTAAGCTAATTTTATTTTCATTGTTAAAAAATATAATATTAATGAAATTATTTATTTCTATGTTATTATTTGAATTTATTCATTGAAGATTGTTATAAAAAAAGAATTGAATAATAATAATAATCGTAATTATTATTATAATTTTTTTAAAATTATTCGATATAAAAAAAATTTCATTTGATGCTACTCTTGATACATAGATAAATAATACTAGTAATCCTCCTAAGAAAGTTAAAAATAAAATATATGAGAATCAATATGTTTTAATTAATATTCCTGATAATAAACAAGTCATTAAAGTTTGAATTAAAATTATAAGTCCTATTGATATAGGGTGGTTTAAAAAATATATGACTATTGATAGAGAAATTATAATTGATGATATGAGTAATTTTGTCATTATAGAAACAAAAAATAGTTTATATAAAATTATAGTTTTGGGGACTATAGATAAAGTTATTTCTTTTTTTTTGAGTTTTTAAAGATAATTCTTAATTTTGATTTACAAAACCAATGTTTTTAGTTAAACTATAAAAACAAATATATATATATATATATATATATATATATATAGATATAAATTATTTAAATTAAATATTAATGACAATTATAATTAATATATTTATTTTTATTTTAATGTTTTTTATTGGTAATTTAATTTTTATTTCTAAAAATAAACATTTATTAATTATTTTATTAAGATTAGAGTTTATTGTATTAAGAATTTTTTTTTTAATATTAATTTTTTTAATAAGTATTGATTATGATATATATATGTTAATAGTATTTTTAGTTTTTTCTGTTTGTGAGGGTTCTTTAGGGTTATCTATTTTAGTTTCTATAATTCGAACTCATGGAAATGATTATTTTCAAAGATTTAATTTATTGTAATTTATTTAATATATGATAAAGTTTTTATTTTATATAGTTTTTATAATTCCTTTATGTTTTATAAGTAAAATATTTTGATTGGTTCAAATATTATTGTTATTTTTAATATTTATTTTTATAAATATTTATGTAAGTTGTTTTAATTTAAATAATTTAAGATATTTTTTTTCTTGTGATATAATTTCTTTTGGTTTAATTTTATTAAGAATTTGAATTTGTTCTTTAATAATTATGTCTAGAGAGAATTTATTTAAGATAAATTATTATATTCATTTTTTTTTGTTAAATATTTTAATTTTATTAATTTTATTATATTTAACTTTTAGAGTTATAAATTTATTTTTATTTTATTTATTTTTTGAGGGTAGATTAATTCCTACTTTATTTTTAATTATTGGTTGGGGTTATCAGCCTGAGCGAATTCAATCAGGTATATATTTAATATTTTATACTTTATTTGCTTCATTGCCTTTATTAATAGGTTTATTATATTTATATTTGGATTTTTATAGATTAATAATTTATTTTTTAAAATTTTTTAATTTAAATTTTATATTATTGTATTTTTGTATAGTTTTAGCTTTTTTGGTAAAAATGCCTATGTATTTTGTTCATTTATGACTTCCTAAAGCTCATGTTGAAGCTCCAGTTTCTGGTTCTATAATTTTAGCTGGGATTATATTAAAATTGGGTGGTTATGGATTATTACGTGTTTTAATTTTTTTACAAGAGGTAAATATAAAGTTAAATTATTTTTGATTAATTATTAGTTTAATAGGTGGGTTTTATGTTAGATTAAAATGTTTTTGTCAGGTTGATATTAAGTCTTTAATTGCTTATTCTTCTGTTTCTCATATAAGAATTGTAATTAGTGGGATTATAGTTATAAATTATTGAGGTTATTTTGGTTCTTATATTATAATAATTGGTCATGGATTATGTTCTTCTGGTATGTTTTGTTTGGCTAATATTAATTATGAGCGATTAATAAGTCGTAGTTTATTTATTAATAGGGGAATAATGAATTTTATACCTTCTATAAGATTGTGATGATTTTTATTGTTATCTTCTAATATATCTGCTCCTCCTTCTTTAAATTTATTAGGTGAGATTAGTTTAATTAATAGTTTAATTAGTTGGTCTTGATTATCAATATTTATGTTAATTTTAATTTCTTTTTTTAGAGCTGGTTATAGATTATATTTATATTCTTATGTACAACATGGAAATTTTTATTATGGTTTGTATAGATTTTATAGAGGAGTTTCTCGTGAATATTTATTATTAATATTACATTGATTACCTTTAAATTTAATAATTTTAAGGGTTGATTATTTAATAATTAATTAAAAAAAATTTAAATAATTTAATTAAAATATTGATTTGTGGTTTCAAAAATATGACTAAGTCATTTTAAATTATTAATAAAAATATTTGTTTATATATATGTATTTATTTTTTTTTTTTTAGATTAATAAGTTTTTTTTTTATAGTTTATTTTATTATAAATAATATAGTTATTTTTTTTGAGTTAGATTTAATTTCTTTTAATTCTGTAAGAATTGTTATATCAATTTTGTTAGATTGAATGTCTTTATTATTTATAATATTTGTTTTAATGATTTCATCTGTAGTAATTTATTATAGAAAAAGATACATAAATTCTGAGTTAAATTTATTTCGTTTTGTTATTTTAGTTGTTTTATTTGTATTTTCAATGATTTTGTTGATTTTAAGTCCTAATATTGTTAGAATTTTATTAGGTTGGGATGGATTAGGTTTAGTTTCTTATTGTTTAGTAATTTATTATCAAAATTTTAAATCTTTTAATGCTGGTATATTAACTGCTTTATCTAATCGTATTGGTGATGTTATAATTTTAGTAGTAATTTCTTGAATGTTAAATTATGGAAGTTGAAATTATATTTTTTATTTAAATTTTATAAAAAATGATTTTATTATAACTTTTATTGGGTTTATAATTATTATAGCTTCTATAACTAAAAGAGCTCAAATTCCTTTTAGTTCTTGATTACCTGCGGCTATAGCTGCTCCTACTCCTGTTTCTGCTTTAGTTCATTCTTCTACTTTAGTGACGGCTGGGGTTTATTTATTAATTCGTTTTAATTTATTAATTGTAAAGGTTTTTTTTATTAAATTTTTATTGTTAATAGGAATGTTAACAATATTTATAGCTGGTATTTCTGCTAATTATGAGTATGATTTAAAAAAAATTATTGCTTTATCAACTTTAAGACAATTAGGGTTAATAATGAGAATTTTAAGTATAGGATTTCCTGATTTAGCTTTTTTTCATTTATTAACTCATGCTATATTTAAAGCTTTATTGTTTATATGTGCTGGTGTTATTATTCATATAATAAATAATATTCAAGATATTCGTTATATGGGGGGTATTAGTTTTTATTTGCCTTTAACTTGTTTATGTTTGAATATTTCTAATATAGCTTTATGTGGGATTCCTTTTTTAGCTGGATTTTATTCGAAGGATTTAATTTTAGAAATAATTAGATTTAGAAGTTTAAATATTTTAGTGTTTTTATTTTATTATATTTCTACAGGGTTAACTATATATTATACTATTCGTTTATTAATATATTTAATAATTAATGATTTAAATTTATTAAGAATTTATAATTTATATGATGAAGATTATATTATATTAAAGAGAATGTTTATTTTATTATTAATAAGATTAATTAGAGGGAGATTTTTAAGATGATTTATTTTTTATTACCCTTATATAATTTATTTACCTTTTAATTTAAAGATAATGGTTATTTATGTTAGTTTATTAGGGGGTTTATTGGGGTTTTTAGTTAGTAATATGAATATTTATAGATTAAATAAATTTATTTTTAGTTATAGTTTAAATAATTTTTTATGTTTAATATGGTTTATACCTAGCTTATCTACTTATGGTTTAAATTATTATTTTTTAAATTTAGGTCAGAATTTATTAAAAATTGTTGATATAGGTTGAAGAGAGTTATATACAGGTCAAGGTATTATTTTTTTAATGAAAAATTATTCTTCTTTTTATAATATTTTTCATATAAATAATTTAAAAATTTATTTATTTAGATTTATTATTTGAATAATGTTTATTTTATATATGTTATTTTTAAATATTATTTATTTAAATAGCTTATTATTTAGAGTATAATATTGAAGATATTATGGAGATTTTTTAATCTTTAAATAAAATATTTGAATAATATTTATAAAAAAATTTTTTTTATTTTTACAGTGAAAATGTAATGTTATTTTTTAAACTATATAAATGAATAATACTTTTTATATAAATTAAATATAATATAGAAATATTAATGGAATTTAACCACTAAAAATTAAGTTAGCAGCTTGATTTATTTTATATTTCTTTTTAATTGGAAATGAATATTCAATTTTATCATTAACAGTGATATACCTCTATTTGGTTTCAATTAATTTAAATAAGGGTTATATTATGTCCTAATTTTTAAGTCGAAATTAAATGCAATTTTTGCTTCTTATTTTAAGATAAATTAATAAATTAATATTAATTGATTGCAAATCAATTGTTTTTTTTAAACTATAATCCTTTATTTAGTTCAATTTAATATATTTTGATTTCATTCATGGTATAATCCTAATAATAAGATTATAATAAAAAAAAATCTAATTTTTATATTAATAAAAATATTTGTTAATTTAAAAGTTATAATAATTGGAAAAATTAATGCAATTTCGATATCAAAAATAAGAAAAATTACTGTAATTAAAAAAAAATGTAGAGAAAATGGGATTCGTGCAGAGGATTTAGGGTCAAATCCACATTCAAATGGTGAGCATTTTTCTCGATCTGTAAATGATTTTTTTGATAAAATAACTGATAAAATTATTATAATATTAGAAATAATAAAAATTAAAATTGAAATATTTATTAATAAAATGATTATTTATATTAATGAAATATTAAACTTTTTGATTGGAAGTCAAATATACTAAATATATTATATAAATAATTAGTTTCCTCATCAATAAATAGAAATGTAGAGGAATAGTCAAACGACATCTACAAAATGTCAATATCAAGCAGCTGCTTCAAATCCAAAATGGTGATTTCTTGAAAAATGGTTATTTATTTGTCGAATAAAGCAGACAATTAAAAAGGTAGTTCCAATAATTACATGAAGTCCGTGAAATCCTGTTGCTATAAAAAATGTAGACCCATAAATACTATCAGCAATAGAAAATGGAGCTTCTAAATATTCATATGTTTGTAAAATAGTAAAATAAATTCCTAAAATAATTGTAATAATTAAACTTTGGTTAGTTTGATTTTTATTGTTTTCTATTAAACTATGATGAGCTCAAGTTATTGTTACTCCTGATCTAATTAAAATAATAGTGTTTAATAATGGAATTTGAAATGGGTTAAATGGTAAAATTCCAATAGGGGGTCAAATTGTTCCGATTTCAATATTTGGGGTTAATCTTCTATGAAAAAATGCTCAAAAAAAAGAAATAAAAAAGAAAATTTCAGATACAATAAATAAAATTATTCCTCATCGAAGTCCTTTAGTAACTAAAATTGTATGTTTACCTTGGAAGGTTCCTTCTCGACAAATATCTCGTCATCATTGAATTATAGTTAAAATTGTGATTATATATCCTAATATTAATAAATTTATGTTAAAATTGTGGAATCATTTTATTATTCCTGTTGTTAAAGTTATAACTCCGATAGCTCCTGTTAATGGTCATGGACTATAATCTACTAAATGATATGGGTGAAAATTAAAATTATTTTTCATTAATTTACTTCTCTAGAATAAAGGGTTCTTAAAATAGTAATTACATAGGATTGAATAATTGCTACAGCTGATTCTAATATTAATAATATAATTTGAATAATAATTAATATAATAATAATTATATAAGAAAGATTAGATCCAGTTCTTCTTAATAAAGTTATTAATAAATGACCTGCAATTATATTTGCTGTTAATCGAATAGCTAATGTTCTTGGTCGAATAATATTTCTAATAGTTTCAATTAATACTATAAATGGTATTAAAATTGATGGCGTTCCTTGGGGGATTATGTGGATAAATATATGTTTATAGTTGTTTATTCATCCGTATAGTATAAATCTTAGTCATAATGGTAATGAGATTGATAAAGTTAAAGTTAAATGACTTGTTCTAGTAAAAATATAAGGGAATAATCCTAGGAAATTATTAAATAGTACGAATGAAAATAATGAGATAAAAATTAAAGTTGATCCTTTAAAATAGTTATTTTTTAATAATGTTTTAAATTCATTATGTAATTTATTTGTGATAAAATTTCATATTAAAAAATGACGATTTGGCATAAATCAGAATTTATAAGGTAAAAATAATAAACCTAAAAATGTTCTTATTCAATTAATTGATAGGTTAAATAAATTATTTGTAGGGTCAAAAATTGAAAATAAATTTGTTATCATTTTCAAATTAATTTATTCTTATTATTTATTGTATTAAGAATTTTTTTTTTATTATTTGAGTTTAAATAAATATAATAGTTTATAATATTAAATAAAATATAAATACAAATAAAAAAAAATAAGGAAGTTATTCAATTAATTGGTATTATTTGAGGAATAAAAGAATATTACTTTGTAATAATTTAAATTTGACATATTTATGTTATTAATTAACTAATTCTTTAAATTTATTCATTAGAAGTAATTGCTAATTTACTATTAGATGGTTTAAGAGACCAGTACTTGCTTTCAGTCATCTAATGATGAATAATTATTAATTCAATTAATAAAATTTTTAATTGAGATTCTTTCAATTACAATAGGTATAAATCTATGATTTGCTCCACAGATTTCTGAACATTGACCATAAAATAATCCTGGTCGATTAATAAAAAAATTTGTTTGGTTTAATCGACCAGGATTAGCATCTACTTTTACACCTAAAGATGGAATAGTTCATGAGTGAATTACATCTGTAGCTGTCACTATAATTCGAATTTGATTGTTTATAGGTAAAATAATTCGATTATCTACATCTAATAATCGAAAATTATTCAAAGGTAAATCATTATAGGGGATTATATATGAGTCAAATTCAACATTAAAAAAATCAGAATATTGATAACTTCAATATCATTGATGACCGATTGATTTTAATGTAATTAAAGGGTTATTTAATTCATCTAATAAATATAATAATCGTAATGATGGTAATGCAATAAAAATTAATGTAATAGCTGGTAGAATAGTTCAAATTATTTCAATAAATTGGCCTTCTAATAAAAATCGATTAACATATTTATTAAAAAATAAATTTAACATAATATATCCTACTAAGATAGTAATTATAATTAAAATAATTAAAGTGTGATCGTGAAAAAAGATAATTTGTTCTATTAAAGGTGAAGCTCCATTTTGTAAGTTAAAATTAGATCAAGTTGCCATTTCTAAAAAAAGGATATCCTTTATAAATGGGGTTTAAATCCATTACATATAATCTGCCATATTAGAAGTTTCTTAAAATTGGCAATTCATTATAAGAATGTTCTGTTGGGGGTATTTTTTGATATCATTCAATTGATGAAGGTATATTTAAAGGAAATAGGATAATTCGTTGATAAATTATTGACTCTCAAATAATAATTAAAATTATTATAATAGCTAAAAATGAAATGTAAGACCCTAATGATGAGATTAAATTTCATGAAATATAACAATCAGGATAATCTGAATATCGTCGAGGTATTCCTGCTAACCCTAAAAAATGTTGGGGGAAGAAAGTTAAATTAACCCCTAAAAATATAATAAAAAATTGAATTTTTAATAGATAAGGGTTTAATGTTAAACCTAAAAATAAAGGGTATCAATGAATAAATCCTCCTATAATTGCAAATACAGCTCCTATAGATAGTACATAATGAAAATGAGCTACTACATAATATGTGTCGTGTAAAGTAATGTCAATTGATGAGTTAGCTAAAATTACTCCTGTTAATCCTCCTACTGTAAATAAAAAAACAAATCCTAATCTTCATAAAATTGAAGGTCTATAATTAATTTGAGTTCCATGTAAAGTTGCTAATCATCTAAAAATTTTAATACCTGTTGGTACTGCAATAATTATAGTTGCTGATGTAAAATAAGCTCGCGTATCAATATCTATTCCGATAGTAAATATATGATGTGCTCAAACAATAAACCCTAATAATCCAATTGCTATTATTGCATAAATTATTCCTAAACATCCAAATGTTTCTTTTTTTGTTCTTTCTTGAGAAATAATGTGAGAAATTATACCAAATCCTGGTAAAATAAGAATATAAACTTCAGGATGTCCAAAAAATCAAAATAAATGTTGATATAAAATAGGATCTCCCCCTCCAGCAGGGTCAAAAAATGATGTGTTTAAATTTCGATCTGTTAATAATATAGTAATAGCTCCAGCTAAAACTGGTAGAGATAGTAATAATAAAAATGCAGTAATTCCTACAGCTCAAATAAATAATGGTATTTGATCAAAAGATATGTTATTAATTCGTATGTTAATAATTGTAGTGATAAAATTAATTGCCCCTAAAATAGAAGAAATACCGGCTAAATGCAGAGAAAAGATAGCTAAATCAACAGATCTTCCTCTATGAGCAATATTTGAGGATAAAGGGGGGTAAACTGTTCATCCAGTTCCAGCTCCATTTTCTACAATACTTCTGGAAATTAAAAGGGTTAATGAGGGGGGTAAAAGTCAAAATCTTATATTATTTATTCGGGGGAAAGCTATATCAGGGGCTCCTAATATTAATGGGATTAATCAGTTTCCAAATCCTCCAATTATAATAGGTATAACTATAAAAAAAATTATAATAAATGCATGAGCTGTTACAATAGTGTTATAAATTTGATCATCTCCAATTAAAGATCCGGGGTTTCCTAATTCTGCTCGAATTAATAATCTTAAGGAGGTTCCTACTATTCCAGATCAAATACCAAAAATAAAATATAATGTTCCAATATCTTTATGGTTTGTTGAGTATAATCATTTTCGCTTAATTTAATAAAATGGCTGAGGTTATAAGCGATAAATTGTAAATTTATTTACGGGAAATATTCTTTTTTATTATTTAAGCCTTATATTCAATAATGATATAAAATTGCAAATTTTAAGGGGTAAATTATTTACTAAGGCTTAAAGAATATTTCTTTATAAATAATTTTGAAGATTATTAGTTTAATTTAACTTAAAACCTTAAAAATTTATATAAAAAAGAAAGTTCTAAAAATTATTCCTATGATAGAAATTAAGGAAATTAAATTAATTAAATTTATAAATCTATTTTTTAATGAAATTTTAAATCATTTTATTTTAATGTAATTAAATAAAAAAGAAGAATAAATAATTCGAATATAAAAATAAATAGTAATTAATCTTCTTATTACTATAATAAATGTTATAATATAAAATTTATTAATTATTAAAAAATTAATAATAATTCATTTTGGTAAAAATCCAATAAAAGGAGGTAATCCTCCTAAAGATAAAAAATTAATTAATAAATTTATTTTAATTGTAAAATTTATATTGTTAATAAATAATTGATTAATAAAAAATATATTTAATATATAAAAAAAAAAAAATATAATTCTAATTAAAAATGAATATATTAAAAAATATAATATTCATAAATTTTCTCTAATTATAATTGAAAAAATTATTCACCCTAAATTGTTAATTGAAGAGAATGATATTATTTTTCGTAAAGAGGTTTGATTAATTCCCCCTAAAGATCCAATTATTACGTTTAATATGATAATATAATATAAAAAATTTATGTTAAAATAATAAGAAAGTAAAATTATAGGGGTAATTTTTTGTCATGTTATTAAAATAAAATTATTAAATCAAGATAACCCCTCTGAAATATTGGGGAATCAAAAATGAAAGGGTACTGATCCTATTTTTATTAATAATGAAGAATTAATTATAATTGAAATAAAATTATTTATTTCAAAATTTTTTATTAAAATTATTTTAATTAAAATTGAAAATAAAAAATTAATTGATGCAATAGATTGGGTTAAAAAATATTTTATTGAAGCTTCTGAAGATAATATGTTGTTTGAATTTGAAATTAGGGGGATGAATCTTAATAAGTTGATTTCTAATCCAATTCAACAACCAAATCAAGAGTTAGAAGAGATTGAAATTATAGTTCTAAAAACTAAAATAAAAAAAAAAAATATTTTGTTAGAATTAAATAAAAAATAAATTTAAAATAATTACAAATAGTAATTTAAGAGTTATAAATCTCTTATTAAAAAATTATATTTTAGTGTATGATGCACAATAATTTTTGATATTATTAGATATAGTTTAATTCTATAAAATATAATAAAGGTAGATATCTACTTAATTTATCCTATCAGAATAATCCTTTATTCAGGCACTTTATTTTTAAAAAAAAGGATTATCCTATATTTTTGAGGTATGAACCCAAAAGCTTAGTTTAGCTTATTTTTAA